AAAAAAAATGAAAGATCTGAATGCCAGAACAAAGACAATAAGAAATCAAATAGAAAAAATTACAAAAGAAAAGAAAAAACGATTTCTAATCTCAGAAAGAAATATTAGTCCTAACAAACTAAGTTATAATGCTAAAAGATTCAAATTAAAATCATCAAAAAATATTTTACAGATATTAAAAAGAAACAATGCTCAATTAGTCCGTAAATCATATTTTTTTATCAAAATTTTGATTGAAAAGATATATATAGATATCCTTCTAGCTATCATTAATATTCCGAGGATCAATGTACAGTTTTTTCTTGAATCACCAAGAAAAATGATTAATAAATACATTTATATGTATAATAAAAAAGAAAATAACAAAAGAATTGATAAAACAAATCAAAATACACCAATTAACTTTATCTCGATTATAAAAAAGGCATTAAATTATAGTAATTTTAATAAGAACTCGAAGATTTTTTATAACATAACCTCCTTGTCACAAGCATATGTATTTTACAAATTATCACAAGTCCAAGTTATTAACCTATATAAGTTAAGATCTGTCCTTCAATATCATGGAGCATCTCTTTTTCTTAAGAATGAAATAAAAGATTATTTTGGAGTCCAAGGAAGATTTCAGTTCAAATTAAAAGATACAAATTTTAGAAATTCTGTAATGAATGAATGGAAAAACTGGGTAAGAAGTAATTATCAATATAAATACGATTTATCTCAGATCAGATGGTCTAGCTTAATATCGCAAAAATGGCGAAATAGAATGAATCAACAGCATATGATTCAAAATAAAGATTTAAATAAATGGAATTTATATGACAAAGACCAATTAATTCATTATGAAAAACAAAATAATTTTGAAGTAGATTCATTATCGAACCAAAAAGATAATTTTAAAAAATACTATAGATATAATATTTTATTATATAAATCCATTAATTATGAAAATAAAAAAGACTCATCCATTTATGAATTACCATTCCAATTAAATAATAAGCAAGAGCTTTTTTATAATTACAAAATAGATAAAAGGAAATTATTTGATATGTCGGGAGGTATCCCTGTCAATAAGCATCTAGCAGAAGATGATATTATCGATACGGAAAAAAGCTCGCATAGAAAATATTTGGATTGGAGAATTCTTCATTTTGGTCTTAGAAAGAAAGTCGATATTGAATCCTGGATCAATACCGGAACCAAACAAAAAAAAAACCTTTTTGATTGGATGGGAATGAATGAAGAAATACTAGATCGTCCCACATCAAATTTAGAATTTTGGTTCTTTCCAAAATTTGTGATACTTTGCAACGCATATAAGATAAAATCATGGGTGATACCAATCAAATTACTTTTTTTAAATTTTAATGGAACTAAAAATGTTAGTGAAAATAAAAAAATCAACAAAAAGAAAAATAACGATCCTTTTATATCTATATCATCAAATGAAACAAAATCCATTCAATTAAAGAATCAAAATCATGAAGAAAAAGAGTCTGAGGATCAAGTAGATCTTGAATCAGTTCTAGTAAACCAAGAAAAAGATGTTGAAGAAGATTATGTAAGATCAGACAGGAAAGAGCGTAGAAAGAAAAAGCAATACAAAAGTAATACGGAAGCAGAACTTGATTTCTTGCTAAAAAGATATTTATGCTTTCAATTAAGATGGGATGATTCTTTAAATGAAAAAATAATCAATAATATAAAAATATATTGTCTCCTGCTTAGATTGACAAATCCACGAGAAATTATTATATCCTCTATTCAAAGGGGAGAACTGAGTCTAGATATTCTAATGATTCAGAAAGATTTAACTCTTACAGAATTGATGAAAAAGGGAATATTGATTATCGAATCAACCCGTCTGTCGGTAAAAAATGATGGAAAATTTATTATGTATCAAACCATAAATATTTTATTGGTTCATAAGAGAAAACAACAAATTAATCAAAGATACAGAAAAAAAAACTATATTGATAAAAAGAATTTTACCGAATCTATTGTAATAAATCAAAGTTTAACTAGAAATAAAGACAAAAATAATTATGATTTACTTGTTCCCGAAAATCTTTTATCCTCTAAACATCGTAGAGAATTGAGAATTCTAATTTCTTTCAATTCAAAAAATGGAAATGATATAAATACAGAAATTATCAATAATAATAACATAAAAAACCACGCTCACATTATAGATAAAAGCAAACGTTTTGATAGAGATAAAAATAAACTAATTAAATTAAAACTTTTTCTTTGGCCCAATTATCGATTAGAAGATTTAGCTTGTATAAATCGCTATTGGTTTGATACCAATAATGCTAGTCGGTTTAGTATGATAAGGATACATATATGTCCACGATTCAAAATTCGGTAAAGGTCCATTTGTCATATATATCCCATAGCATATCTAATCTAGTATATGAAATATATGAAAACAAGGAGAGGTCCATATACATTGTTTTACATCCCATATTCCATTCTGATACATGGAATTCAATCATGTATCAATTTGATCTAAAAATGAATCAATCCAATTTTTCGTTTTAAATTTTTAGATATAGATATAATTTTTTTTTTCTTTTGTAAGGGAAGAAATATACCATTCTTTATGTATTTCTAGCCGAATAAAAAAAAATTGGATTGATTAATGTTGACAAAATTAGGAATTCCTACCGAATTGAAGATTATTGTGTATACCAAATTCAAACAAACTAGCATTCTTATTTAACATTCCATTATTTATTATTACTGATCAATAAAACTATCTTAAAAAGGCGGGAGGAGGGGGATTTCATTTTATGGTAAAAAGTTCATTCATTTCAATTATTTCACAAGAAGACAAAAAAGAAAACAAGGGATCCGTTGAATTTCAAATAGTAAGTTTTACTAATAAGATACGAAGACTTACTTCACATTTGGAATTACATAGAAAAGACTATTTATCTCAAAGAGGTTTACGGAAAATTCTAGGAAAACGCCAACGACTACTGTCTTATTTGGCAAAGAAAAATGGAGTACGTTATAAAGAATTAATTAGCCAGTTGAACATTCGGGAATCAAAAACTCGTTAATTTGAAGAGTCTTTTTTTTTTTTTATTATTTGATTTATTAGATCTTAAACTTGAATTTTGATGAACTTCTTTTCGTTTTCAGTAATTCATGGAAAAATAAATCGAGGAACCCCCTATGAATGTACCAGCTACAAGAAAGGACTTTATGATAGTCAATATGGGTCCCCACCACCCATCAATGCATGGCGTTCTTCGACTCATCCTTAGTCTAGACGGTGAAGATGTTATTGACTGCGAACCAATATTAGGTTATTTACACAGAGGGATGGAAAAAATTGCGGAAAACCGAACAATTATACAATATTTGCCTTATGTAACACGTTGGGATTATTTAGCTACTATGTTTACAGAAGCGATAACAATAAATGGACCGGAACAGTTGGGAAATATTCAAGTACCTAAAAGAGCTAGCTATATTAGAGTAATTATGTTGGAGTTGAGTCGTATAGCTTCTCATCTCTTATGGCTTGGCCCTTTTATGGCAGATATTGGTGGGCAGACCCCTTTCTTCTATATTTTTAGAGAAAGAGAGTTAATATATGATTTATTCGAAGCTGCCACTGGTATGAGAATGATGCATAATTATTTTCGTATCGGAGGAGTAGCAGCTGATCTACCTCATGGCTGGCTAGATAAATGTTTGGATTTCTGCGATTATTTTTTAACAGGAGTTGCTGAATATCAAAAACTTATTACGCGAAATCCTATTTTTTTAGAACGCGTTGAAGGAATAGGTATTGTTAGTGCAGAGGAAGCAATAAATTGGGGTTTATCAGGACCAATGCTACGAGCTTCCGGAGTACGATGGGATCTTCGTAAAGTTGATCATTATGAGTGTTATGACGAATTTGATTGGGGAGTCCAGTGGCAAAAAGAAGGGGATTCATTAGCTCGTTATTTAGTCCGAATTGGTGAAATGACGGAATCCGTAAAAATTATTCAACAGGCTTTGGAAGGGATTCCAGGGGGGCCTTATGAAAATTTAGAAACTCGAAGTTTTGATAGAGAAAGGAATCGAGAATGGAATGATTTTGAATATCGATTTATTAGTAAAAAAACTTCTCCCGCCTTTGAATTGCCGAAACAAGAACTTTATGTTCGAGTTGAAGCACCAAAGGGAGAGTTGGGAATTTTTCTAATAGGGGATCAAAGTAGTTTTCCTTGGAGATGGAAAATTCGTCCGCCGGGTTTTATCAATTTGCAAATTCTTCCTCAATTAATTAAAAGAATGAAATTGGCTGATATTATGACAATACTAGGTAGCATAGATATTATTATGGGGGAAGTTGATCGTTGAAATGATAATTGATACAACAACAGTACAAGCTATCAATTCTTTTTCCAGATTGAAATCCTTAAACGAAGTCTATGGAATTATATGGATGCTTGTCCCTATTTTGACTCTTGTATTGGGAATCACGATAGGCATATTAGTAATTGTGTGGTTAGAAAGAGAAATTTCTGCAGGGATACAACAACGTATTGGACCTGAATATGCCGGTCCTTTTGGAGTTCTTCAAGCTCTAGCGGATGGAACAAAACTACTTTTCAAAGAAAATCTTTTTCCATCTAGAGGAGATACTCGTTTATTCAGTATCGGACCATCCATAGCAGTCATATCAACTCTATTAAGCTATTCAGTAATTCCTTTTGGCTATCACTTTGTTTTAGCGGATCTAAATATCGGCGTCTTTTTATGGATTGCCATTTCAAGTATTGCTCCCATTGGACTTCTTATGTCAGGATATGGATCAAATAATAAATATTCCTTTTTAGGTGGTCTACGAGCTGCCGCTCAATCGATTAGTTATGAAATACCATTAACTCTCTGTGTATTATCCATATCTCTACGTGCGATTCGTTGAAACAAAAATTTTTCCCTATTGCCTTTTTCTTTATTAGGAAGAAGGTAAAATAAATTGAATATATATCTTTATTTTTTTATTCATCATTTGAATTGATGAACTAAATTAGATAGTTATATGAGTGAAAGAAAACAGCTTCTAAATTTGCAGTAAAAAAAATCGAGACTCATTTCTTATGTACAACAGTAAAGCAGAAATAAACATAAGAAGATGAGATCATTTGTCCCAAAATTGGTTGATTAGTCATCCTGGCTTGAAAGCGGGCTCAAAGAATCAACCTTAGTGAGTTTTTACTATCATTTATATATATATATATTACTGTAATGCTACCGAGCATTTTACTATCATTTATATATATATATTACTGTAATGCTACCGAGCAGTTGAGTAAAAATAAAAATGAGTGGATGGTTAGGAACACCAAGATACATAAAAGATTAGTAATAGAATTATCCAAAATAAAAGAATATTAATTGGGGCTTTAAATTAGTAGAAATGATCAGGCAGTACTCCCCATGATTCCGATCCAGAGTACGCTCCTATCCACCAATTAAACAAATGACTATCAGGAACGAACTAATCCTTTACCTTTTTTTTTTCAGAAGGAAGAATAGGAACAAAAAAAGAATAGAATTACAATAGAAAAAGAAAAAAAGAGATCCTTATTCATGAAATAATGGACTGTCTAATTATTTTTCGTAATCGAAAATGATAGGTTAAAATATTTATTGGTATTTCTACAAGAAGTATTTTATTGAAAGATTTAAGTTATTGCTCAAGAAAGAAAAATTGAAATTCTTAAAAGATGAGATCAATTCAGAAGTACTTTATTTTAGTATTATAACAGACAGAATTACATTGGTCAAATTTTGGAATTGGGGGGGCATCCGATAGATTTGGATCCTATTTATCCTACAAATATATCGAGATAAATAATATGATCTGGCCCTTAGATTTATTTATGGCCTTCGAGGAGCCATATGAGGTGAAAATCTCATGTATGGTTCTGTAATAGCGATGGGAACAGTGATGTCATCACCGACTATGATTATCTAACAGTTCAAGTACAGTTGATATAGTTGAAGCACAATCAAAATATGGTTTTGGGGGATGGAATTTGTGGCGTCAACCTATAGGATTTATCATTTTTTTCATTTCTTCCCTAGCAGAATGTGAGAGATTACCTTTTGATTTACCAGAAGCAGAAGAAGAATTAGTAGCAGGTTATCAAACCGAATATTCGGGTATCAAATTTGGTTTATTTTATGTTGCTTCCTATCTAAACTTATTAGTATCTTCATTATTTGTAGCAGTTCTTTACTTGGGCGGTTGGAATATCTCTATTCCGTACATATCCGTTCCGGAGTTTTTTGATTTTGAAATAAATAAAGTAGGTAGAGTCTTTGGAACAACAATGGGTATTCTTATTACATTGGTTAAAACTTATTTGTTCTTGTTCATTCCTATCACAACAAGATGGACTTTACCTAGACTAAGAATGGACCAACTATTAAATCTTGGATGGAAATTTCTTTTACCTATTTCTCTTGGCAATCTATTATTAACAACCTCTTCCCAACTCTTTTCACTATAAAGTAATTCTTTTCTATATTTATAGTTTGTCTCAAACAAGATAAAGAAACAAATATAAAATTATTCATAGAGATTCACGATATGTTCCCTATGGTAACTGGGTTCATGAATTATGGTCAACAAACCATACGGGCTGCAAGGTACATTGGTCAAAGTTTCATGACTACCTTATCCCACGTAAATCGTTTACCTGTAACTATTCAATATCCTTATGAAAAATTAATCACATCGGAGCGTTTCCGCGGTCGAATCCATTTTGAATTTGATAAATGCATTGCTTGTGAAGTATGTGTTCGTGTATGTCCTATAGATTTACCTGTTGTTGATTGGGAATTGGAAACTAATATTCGAAAGAAACGATTGCTTAATTACAGTATTGATTTCGGAATCTGTATATTTTGTGGCAACTGTGTTGAGTATTGTCCAACTAATTGTTTATCAATGACTGAAGAATATGAACTTTCTACCTATAATCGTCACGAATTGAATTATAACCAAATTGCTTTAGGTCGTTTACCAATGTCAGTAATTGACGATTATACAATTCGAACAATTTTGAATTCACCTCAATCTTTAATCAAAATGGGCAAACCCCCTTTGATTAAAGATTGATTGAAGAGTCATTTTTAATCATTAAACAAAGATCTAGGTTTGATCTAAAAGTCTGAAATATTTTTTTTTTTCATTTTGTTTGGTCAATAACTACAAAAGCTACAAATCCCAACTAGCGATTGGATTTGATTGATTGGTAAGAATTGCAGCGCAGCTTAATTTGGATTGAAAATCTATTAATATAGTCATAATTCTATCCATAATTATTTCTATATAATTATTTCTATTTCGAAATAGAAATAAAAATTAAAGTGTCAATTTTTATTTTTTCGAGAAAGAATGAGATTAGTCCGATAGCGGTACTACAGTAATTTAAACCTTTTAGGATTTAATTCAATTAGGAACCCATTCTAAATAAGTTTTTCCTGGTCGGGTCAATAAAGTCATGAAAAAAAAAAAAGAATTTGATTTTTTTATCTTTTATTTTACGTACAATGAATTTACCTGGACCAATACATGATTTTCTTTTAGTCTTTCTAGGATTAGGTCTTATATTAGGAGGTCTAGGAGTGGTATTACTTACCAATCCCATTTTTTCTGCCTTTTCATTAGGATTGGTTCTTGTTTGTATATCCTTATTCTATATTTTATCAAACTCTCATTTTGTAGCTGCGGCGCAGCTCCTTATTTATGTGGGAGCTATAAATGTTTTAATTTTATTTGCTGTGATGTTCATGAATGGTTCAGAATATTACAAAGATTTCAATCTTTGGACTGTTGGGAATGGTCTTACTTCTCTAATTTGTACAAGTCTTTTTGTTTTACTAATTACTATTATTTCAAATACAACATGGTATGGGATTATTTGGACTACAAGAGCAAACCAGATTATAGAGCAAGATTTGGTAAGTAATGGTCAACAAATTGGAATTCATTTATCAACAGATTTTTTTCTTCCATTTGAATTTATTTCAATAATTCTTTTAGTTGCTTTGATAGGTGCGATTGCCACGGCTCGTCAGTAATAAATCTTTTAAATTGGCAATCGCAATCCAAATCAGACTTTATTCTATGTTATCACATTTATTTTAAGATTATTCATATATAAATTCTTTTATTCGATCTATATTCCAATCTATTTTTTTTGTTTTGTACTTGTGATATTCTTATTCTAGTCAATCTAATCTGTTGATGTTAAATTGTTGTTCATTGTTCATATTGAAATAAATCGAAATCGATAAGGAGTTGGGCGATGATGCTCGAATATGTGCTTGGTTTGAGTGCTTATTTATTTTCTATCGGTATCTATGGATTGATCACGAGTCGAAATATGGTTAGAGCCCTTATGTGTCTTGAACTTATATTGAATGCCGTCAATCTAAATTTCGTAACATTTTCTGATTTTTTTGATAGTCGACAATTAAAAGGAAATATTTTATCAATTTTTGTTATATCTATCGCAGCCGCTGAAGCAGCTATCGGGCCGGCTATAGTTTCGTCAATTTATCGTAACAGAAAATCAATCCGTATCAATCAATTGAATTTGTTGAATAAGTAGTATTAATCATATAAAATATTTAGATTCATTAATTTGAATTGACATCTATAATACATAGCGTATCTGATAATGTTTACGAAAACGTAAGAAATTAAAGTATCTTGGTTCTATCTCATGAGTCGATCCGAAATTGAATAGACAAATTATGATAAATCATTGATTCATCTGGTGTCTAAATATATGATTCATTTAAAAATTTACTAGATCGAAAATTTATGACGTAAAAAAAAAAAATTATAGATCCAATGTCACATTCAGTAAAAATCTATGATACATGTATAGGGTGTACTCAATGTGTCCGGGCCTGCCCCACGGATGTATTAGAAATGATACCTTGGGACGGGTGTAAAGCTAAGCAAATTGCTTCTGCTCCAAGAACAGAAGACTGTGTTGGCTGTAAGAGATGCGAATCTGCCTGTCCAACAGATTTCTTGAGTGTTCGAGTTTATCTATGGCATGAAACAACTCGAAGCATGGGTCTAGCTTATTAATACTTTCCAGAAAAAACCACTTGAATACATTTGATTTTTTGTTTACCGACAAAAACCCGTACTCAAAAAAATAATAATAATAAAAAAAAAAATAGATTAGGTTTTCGAGTACGGGTTTTTCTTGTCCAAATGTATCTTGTCTTTACCACGAATTCTTTTCCTTGGTTAACAATATTTGTAGGTTTACCAATATCCGCGGGTTTCTTGATTTTCGTTTTCCCTCATAGAGGAAATAAGGTAATTAGGTGGTATACTATATTTATATGTGTACTAGAACTCCTTTTAATGACCTATGCATTCTCTTATTATTTCCAATTGGACGATCCCTTAATCCAATTGACGGAGTCTTATAAATGGATTAATTTTTTTGATTTTTACTGGAGATTAGGAATAGATGGACTTTCTCTAGGACCTATTTTACTGACCGGATTTATCACCACTTTAGCTACTTTAGCGGCTCGGCCAATTACTCGGGATTCTCGATTATTTCATTTTTTGATGTTAGCAATGTATAGTGGTCAAATAGGATTATTTTCTTCTCAAAATCTTTTACTTTTTTTCATTATGTGGGAGTTAGAATTAATTCCTGTTTATCTACTTCTAGCCATGTGGGGGGGAAAGCAACGTCTGTATTCAGCTACAAAATTTATTTTGTATACTGCAGGAAGTTCTGTTTTTTTATTAATGGGGGCCTTAGGTATCGCTTTCTATGCTTCCAATGAACCAACATTCAATTTTGAAACATCAGCTAATCAATCATATCCTGTGACCTTGGAAATACTATTCTATATTGGATTTCTTATTGCTTTTGCTGTCAAATCACCGATTATACCCTTACATACATGGTTACCAGACACCCATGGAGAAGCACATTACAGTACTTGTATGCTTTTAGCTGGAATCTTATTAAAAATGGGAGCATATGGATTGGTTCGAATAAATATGGAATTATTATCCCACGCCCATTCTATATTTTCTTCTTGGTTGATAATAGTAGGCGCAATACAAATAATCTATGCAGCTTCAACATCTTCTGGTCAAAAAAATTTAAAAAAAAGAATAGCCTATTCTTCTGTATCTCATATGGGTTTTACAATTATAGGAATTTGCTCTATAAGCGATATGGGACTCAACGGGGCCATTTTACAAATAATATCTCATGGATTTATCGGCGCTGCGCTTTTTTTCTTGTCAGGAACAAGTTATGATAGAATACGTCTTGTTTATCTTGACGAAATGGGCGGAATGGCTACCCTAATGCCAAAAATATTCATGATGTTCAGTATCTTATCATTAGCTTCTCTTGCATTACCGGGCATGAGCGGTTTTTTTGCGGAATTGGTAGTATTTTTTGGAATAATTACCGCCAAAAAATATTTTTTAATGCCAAAAATACTAATTACTTTTGTAACGGCAGTTGGAACGATATTGACTCCTATTTATTTATTATCTATGTTACGCCAGATGTTCTATGGATACAAGCTGTTTAATACCACAAATTCTTATTTTTTTGATTCTGGACCACGAGAATTATTTGTTTCGATTGCTATCCTTCTGCCTGTAATCAGTATTGGTATTTATCCGGATTTCGTTTTCTCATTATCAGTTGACAAGGTCGAAGCTATTCTATCTAATTATTTTTATAGCTAATTTTTTTTTATAGGTAATTCTTATAATTTTATAGGTAGTTATTAGTTATTATAAAATAAAAAAAAAAAAAAACGGAATTGTAATCAGATATGTTTAGCATTTGCGAGAACCTTTTGAATCACTCCATTACTTGAGTGATTCAAAAGGTTCTCAACGACTTACCTGAAGCTTCTTATATATATGTTAAGCTGTCCTATGGTTATATTTGTCAAACTCTTTCTTCAATTCAATTAGATATTAATGTAAATGAACCATAACTATGTAGTCCTATTCCTAATAAATTAACCCCAAAATAGCATATCCAGATTATAAGAAAACCGATAGAAGCGACAATTGCAGAATTTAAACCTTCCAAATTCTTATTTGTTCGAGTATGGAAATAAATTGCGAATATGGTCCAAGTAATAAATGCCCAAGTTTCTTTTGGATCCCAATTCCAATATGATCCCCATGCTTCATTAGCCCAGACTGCTCCTGAAAGAATACCTATGGTTAAAAAAAGAAACCCTATACTAAGAATACGAAAACCCCAATGATCTAATTGTTGAATCAATTGAAACCTGTAATAATTCCTAGAAGAAGGAAAAAAAGTATTTTTAAAAATACTTTTTTTTTCCATCATGTATTGGATCTCATTAACGGGAAATGAATCATTTAATAAATTATTGTTTTTACCAACAATTCTTATGACTTTTCGAAATGTAATTACTAGAAGTGCTGTTGACAATAATGATCCACATAAAAGAGCTGCATAGCCCGATACCATCATACTTACGTGCATTATTAACCACTGGGATTGGAGAGCAGGTACTAAGATTTTAGATTGATGCATGTCGGTTAAAAGACCCCAAGTAGCAAAGCCTTGGGTAAAAAAAGTACTTGGTGCGGTTATTGTGCTTAAATAATTTTTATGTTTTTTAAAATATGGAACCATATGAATAATAGAGAAAATCCATGAAAGAAATATTAATGATTCGTATAAATCACTTATTGGTAAATGTCCCGAATAAATCCAACGAGTAATTAGTAATCCTGTTAGGCAGAAAAAAGTAGTTAACATGCCTTTTTCTGACGAATCATAGAGTTCCACGAATTCATTAACTAATAAGGTTAGAAAATGAATTATAATTACAATTGAAACGACCGAAAAAGATATATGAGTTAATATATGTTCTAAAGTCAAAAATATCATAAAAAAAAGGGGGGAATACTTTAATTATCCATAATTCTACATACGGAATTGAATTCATTATAGGATTTATTCTATCCTTTTAATAATTAGATAATTTAAAAATAGATAATTTAAAAATGTTATGCCGCCACTCGGACTCGAACCGAGATGCTCTAGCACTGCTTCCTAAGAGCAGCGTGTCTACCGATTTCACCATGGCGGCTTGCTCAAAATTATAATAACCTTTTTTTATTCAATCGGCGAGCTTGAAGGAGTTAATTCAATGTAATATTTTTTTAGAAACATTAAAATTAATGAAAAAAAAAAATGAATTTTTTTTTTTCATTTTTTCAATTTCAACATTCCATTCAAGGGATTTCTGAAACTATTTTATTGTATTAATCCTTAGGGTTTCGTTAGGTAGAAAATTTGTGTTAAGGTTTAGCAACTCCATTAGGTATTGATTTATGGACATATAATATAACAAAAAAGTTTCGAGTTCTGTTCCGGACTTTAAAATTCTTTAAAATTGAAAAATCTTATCTAATTTAATGTATATACCTTGATACATTATCCAGCCCAAAGATATGATCTAAACTAGATCAGTCAAAATTTACACATTTTTATCTACCTGGTACTTCTTTTAATTGGATTGAAGGCATCAAAGGTTCTATTTTCTATAGTGATTAAAAATAAAAATTGTCAAGACAGTTATAAAAGAAGTTAAACTTAATTCATTTTTTTTTTTTAATTTAAAATAATAAGATTTTTTTTATGGAACATACATATCAATATTTATGGATTATATCTTTCGTTACACTTCCAGTCCCTATGTTAATAGGAATGGGACTGCTACTTTTTCCGGTGTCAACAAAAAAGCTTCACCGTATATGGGCTTTTCCCAGTGTTTTATTGTTAAGTATAGTTATGGTTTTTTCGACCGATCTGTTTATTCAGCAAATAAATAGCAGTTCCATTTATCAATATGTATGGTCTTGGACCATCAACAATGATTTTTCCTTAGAGTTCGGGCACTTGATTGACCCACTTACTTCTATTTTGTTAATATTAATTACTACGGTTGGAATTTTGGTTCTTGTTTATAGTGACAGTTATATGTCTCATGATCAAGGCTATTTGAGATTTTTTGTTTATATGAGTTTTTTCAATACTTCAATGCTGGGATTAGTTACCAGTTCGAATTTAATCCAAATTTATATCTTTTGGGAATTGGTTGGAATGTGCTCTTACCTATTAATAGGTTTTTGGTTCACACGACCTATTGTGTCCAATGCTTGTCAAAAAGCATTCGTAACTAATCGTGTAGGCGATTTTGGTTTATTATTAGGAATTTTAGGTCTTTATTGGATAACAGGCAGTTTCGAATTTCAGGATTTGTTTGAAATATTCAATAACTTGATTTATAATAATGATAATGAGGTTCATTTTTTATTTGTTACCTTGTGCGCTTTCCTATTATTTTCCGGTGCAATTGCTAAATCGGCGCAATTCCCCCTTCATGTGTGGTTACCGGATGCCATGGAAGGACCTACCCCTATTTCGGCTCTAATACATGCTGCTACCATGGTAGCAGCGGGAATTTTTCTTGTAGCTCGACTTCTTCCTCTTTTCGTAGTTATACCTTACATAATGAAGCTAATAGCTTTGATAGGTATAATAACAGTACTATTAGGAGCTACTTTAGCTTTTGCTCAAAAAGATATTAAGAGAGGTTTAGCTTATTCTACAATGTCTCAATTGGGTTATACGATGTTAGCTTTAGGTATGGGCTCCTATCGAGCCGCTTTATTTCATTTGATTACTCATGCTTATTCGAAAGCATTGTTGTTTTTAGGATCTGGATCCATTATTCATTCAATGGAAGGTATTGTTGGCTATTCTCCGGATAAGAGTCAAAATATGGTTCTTATGGGTGGTTTAACAAAACATGTTCCAATTACAAAAATTGCTTTTTTATTAGGAACCCTTTCTCTTTGTGGTATTCCCCCTCTCGCCTGTTTTTGGTCCAAAGATGAAATTCTTAATGATAGTTGGTCGTATTCACCTATTTTCGCAATAATAGCTTTTTCCACAGCAGGATTAACTGCATTTTATATGTTTCGGGTTTATTTACTTACTTTTGAAGGGCATTTAAATATTTATTTTCAAAATTATAGTGGTAAAAAAAACAGCGCATTCTATTCAATATCTTTATGGGGTAAACAGGGATCAAAAATCTTAAAAAAAAAAATGCGTTTATTACCTTTATTAACAATAAATAATAAAAATAATAATGAAAGAGCTTCTTTTTTTTGTTTTTTTTGGAAGAAAATATATCAAACTGGTGGTACTGTAAGAAAGATGACGTGTCCTTTTATTACTATTAATCATTTTGGTACTAAAATAATTTTTTCCTATCCCCAGGAATCGGATAATACTATATTATTTCCGATGCTTGTTTTGGTACTATTTACCTTGTTTATTGGAGCTATAGGAATACCTTTCAATCAATTCAATCAAGAAGAAATGAATTTGGATATATTATCCAAACTGTTAATTCCGTCTTTAAGTCTTTTACATCAAAATCAAAATGAGTCTGTAGATTGGTATGAATTTGTAACAAATTCAACTTTTTCAGTCAGTATAGCTTCTTTTGGGATATTTATAGCGTCTTCTTTATATAAGCCGATTTATTCATCCTTACAAAATTTGAAATTCCTTAATTTGGTTGCTAAAAAAGGTCCTAAGAGAATTCTTTGGGACAAAATAATAAATGTGATATATGATTGGTCCTATAATCGTGGTTACATAGATGTTTTTTATACAATATCTTTAACAGAAGGCATAAGAAGATTGGCGGAATTAACTTCTTTTTTTGATAGACGAGTAATTGATGGAATTACCAATGGAGTTGGCTTTACGAGTTTCTTTGCAGGAGAAGGCATAAAATATGTAGGAGGTGGTCGCATCTCTTTTTATCTCTTATTATATTTATTTTATGTATTAATCTTTTTATTAATTTCTTCATCCATTTTTTCTTCTTTTTCTTCTT